GTTAATGTAGCTTAACAATAAAGCAAAGCACTGAAAATGCTTAGATGGATATATTTAATCCCATAAACACAAAGGTTTGGTCCTGGCCTTATAATTAATTGGAGGTAAAATTACACATGCAAATCTCTATAAACCGGTGTAAAATCCCTTAAATATTTACCTAAAATTTAAGGAGAGGGTATCAAGCACATAAAAATAGCTTAAGACACCTTGCCTAGCCACACCCCCACGGGATCCAGCAGTGATAAATATTAAGCAATAAACGAAAGTTTGACTAAGTTATACCTCTTAGGGTTGGTAAATTTCGTGCCAGCCACCGCGGTCATACGATTAACCCAAACTAATTATTTTCGGCGTAAAATGTGTTAACTATAGATAAATAAATAGAATTAAAATCCAACTTATATGTGAAAATTCATTGTTAGGACCTAAACTCAATAACGAAAGTAATTCTAATAATTTATAAGACACGACAGCTAAGACCCAAACTGGGATTAGATACCCCACTATGCTTAGCCATAAACCTAAATAACTTAATTAACAAAATTATTTGCCAGAGAACTACTAGCCATAGCTTAAAACTCAAAGGACTTGGCGGTACTTTATATCCATCTAGAGGAGCCTGTTCTATAATCGATAAACCCCGCTCTACCTCACCATCTCTTGCTAATTCAGCCTATATACCGCCATCTTCAGCAAACCCTAAAAAGGAATTAAAGTAAGCACAAGAATCAAACATAAAAACGTTAGGTCAAGGTGTAGCCAATGAAATGGGAAGAAATGGGCTACATTTTCTTTTAAAAGAACATTACTATACCCTTTATGAAACTAAAGGATTAAGGAGGATTTAGTAGTAAATTAAGAATAGAGAGCTTAATTGAATCGAGCAATGAAGTACGCACACACCGCCCGTCACCCTCCTCAAATTAAATACAACTTATTATAAATAATTCCTAAGTAACTAATTTATGAGAGGAGATAAGTCGTAACAAGGTAAGCATACTGGAAAGTGTGCTTGGAATAATCATAGTGTAGCTTACATTAAAGCATCTGGCCTACACCCAGAAGAATTCATAACAAATGGACACTTTGAACTAACCCTAGCCCTAGCAACATAAAACATAATTATTTAATTAACTAAACCAAAACATTTAAACCACTTAAAGTATTGGAGAAAGAAATATATAAACACATCTAGGAGCCATAGAATCAGTACCGTAAGGGAAAGATGAAAGACTAATTAAAAGTATAAAGAAGCAAAGATTAAACCTTGTACCTTTTGCATAATGAATTAACTAGAAAACTTCTAACTAAAAGAATTATAGCTAGATACCCCGAAACCAAACGAGCTACCTAAAAACAATCTTATGGATTAACCCGTCTATGTGGCAAAATAGTGGGAAGATTTTTAGGTAGAGGTGAAAAGCCTAACGAGCTTGGTGATAGCTGGTTACCCAAAAAATGAATTTTAGTTCAACTTTAAATTTACTAAAAAACCGATAAAATATAAAGTAAGTTTAAATTATAGCCAAAAGAGGGACAGCTCTTTTGGAATGGAAAAAACCTTTAATAGTGAATAAATAACAAAATATATTTAACCATTGTAGGCCTAAAAGCAGCCATCAATAAAGAAAGCGTTCAAGCTCAACATAAAAATTCTAACTAATTTTACAACATTCAATAACTTCCCAAACTAAAAATTGGGTTAATCTATAACTCTATAGATGAGATACTGTTAATATGAGTAACAAGAATTCAAATTCTCCAAGCATAAGTGTATAACAACTCGGATAACCATTGTTAGTTAACCAGATTATAGATTTTATCTACACAATAAAAATATCTAAAACCACTCTGTTAACCCAACACAGGAATGCTTTAAGGAAAGATTAAAAAAGACAAAAGGAACTCGGCAAACAAGAACCCCGCCTGTTTACCAAAAACATCACCTCTAGCATTATAAGTATTAGAGGCACTGCCTGCCCAGTGACTAAAGTTTAACGGCCGCGGTATCCTGACCGTGCAAAGGTAGCATAATCACTTGTTCCTTAATTAGGGACTAGCATGAATGGCTAAACGAGGGTTCAACTGTCTCTTATCTTTAATCAGTGAAATTGACCTTTCAGTGAAGAGGCTGAAATAAATAAATAAGACGAGAAGACCCTATGGAGCTTAAATTACATAACTTAACTATTAAAATTATAAATCCAATGACCCAAAAACAATAGTATAAGTTAAAAATTTCGGTTGGGGTGACCTCGGAGAATAAAAAATCCTCCGAATGATTATAACATAGACTAACAAGTCAAAGTAACATTAACTTATCTTATTGACCCAATATATCTTTTGATCAATGGACCAAGTTACCCTAGGGATAACAGCGCAATCCTATTTAAGAGTTCATATCGACAATTAGGGTTTACGACCTCGATGTTGGATCAGGACATCCCAATGGTGCAGAAGCTATTAATGGTTCGTTTGTTCAACGATTAAAGTCCTACGTGATCTGAGTTCAGACCGGAGAAATCCAGGTCGGTTTCTATCTATTAACAATTTCTCCCAGTACGAAAGGACAAGAGAAATAGAGCCACCTTACAAATAAGCGCTCTTAACTTAATTTATGAATAAATCTAAATAAAATATGTATGTACATTCTTAAACCTAGATAAGGTTATTAGGGTGGCAGAGCCAGGAAATTGCGTAAGACTTAAAACCTTGTTCCCAGAGGTTCAAATCCTCTCCCTAATAGTGTATTTTATTAATATCCTAACACTTCTTGTTCCTATCTTAATCGCTATAGCCTTTCTTACATTAGTAGAACGCAAAATCTTAGGATATATACAACTACGAAAAGGCCCTAACATTGTAGGTCCATATGGCATTTTACAACCATTTGCAGACGCCATAAAACTATTTATAAAAGAACCCATACGCCCCCTGACAACCTCAATCTCTCTATTCATCATTGCACCTACACTATCATTAACGCTGGCATTAAGCCTATGAGTACCCCTACCAATGCCACACCCACTAATTAATCTGAACTTAGGCATTCTATTCATTCTAGCAACATCTAGCCTTTCAGTTTATTCCATTCTATGGTCCGGATGAGCCTCAAACTCTAAATATTCATTATTTGGAGCACTACGAGCCGTAGCCCAAACAATCTCATATGAAGTAACCATAGCTATTATTTTACTATCAGTCCTATTAATAAGTGGATCTTACTCACTACAAACACTAATTACAACCCAAGAACATATATGACTAATTATCCCAGCCTGGCCCATAGCCATAATATGATTTATTTCTACCTTAGCAGAAACAAACCGAGCCCCCTTCGACCTAACAGAAGGGGAATCAGAACTAGTATCAGGCTTTAACGTAGAGTATGCAGCAGGACCATTTGCATTATTCTTCATAGCAGAATATACTAACATTATTCTAATAAATGCCCTAACAACTATTATTTTCCTAGGCCCTCTACACTATATTAACCTACCAGAACTTTATTCAATTACATTCATAACAGAAGCCCTTCTACTATCATCAACATTTTTATGAATCCGAGCATCATATCCACGCTTTCGTTATGATCAATTAATACACCTTCTATGAAAAAACTTCCTACCATTAACACTAGCATTATGCATATGACATATTTCTTTACCTATCTTCCTAGCGGGGACTCCCCCGTATGTATAGAAATATGTCTGATAAAAGAGTTACTTTGATAGAGTAAAGCATAGAGGTTTAAACCCTCTTATTTCTAGGACAATAGGAATTGAACCCATACCTAAGAATTCAAAATTCTTCGTGCTACCTATACACCCCATCCTATCATAGTAAGGTCAGCTAATTAAGCTATCGGGCCCATACCCCGAAAACGTTGGTTTAAATCCTTCCCGTACTAATAAATCCCATTACCCTTACCATCATCTATTCCACAATTTTTTTAGGCCCTATAATTACAATGTCCAGCACTAATCTCCTATTGATATGAGTGGGCCTGGAATTTAGTCTCCTAGCAATTGTCCCCCTACTAATTAGTAAAAAAAACCCACGATCAACCGAAGCAACAACAAAATACTTTGTTACACAAGCAACAGCCTCAATAATTATTCTCCTAGCTATTGTTCTTAACTACAAACAACTAGGAACATGAATGTTTCAACAACAAACAAATAGCACAATCCTTAACATAACATTAATAGCATTATCAATAAAACTTGGCCTCGCCCCATTCCACTTTTGACTACCAGAAGTAACCCAAGGAATTCCACTTCACATAGGCCTTATCCTTCTTACATGACAAAAAATTGCACCCTTATCTATCCTAATTCAAATTTATCACTTGCTTGACACTACTATTATTTTAATCCTAGCAATTACATCCATTTTTATAGGAGCATGAGGAGGTCTAAACCAGACACAAATACGAAAAATTATAGCCTACTCATCAATCGCCCACATAGGATGAATACTAGCAATTCTTCCCTACAACCCCTCCCTTACCCTACTTAACCTTGCAATTTATATTTTACTTACAATCCCCATATTTATAGCCCTAATGCTAAATAGCTCTATAACCATTAACTCAATTTCACTTCTATGAAGTAAAACCCCAACAGTACTTACAATAACCTCCCTTATCTTATTATCCTTAGGAGGTCTTCCACCATTAACAGGTTTCCTACCAAAATGAGCTATTATCACAGAACTAATAAAAAACAACTGCTTAATTATAGCAACGCTAATAGCAATAATAGCACTCCTAAACCTATTTTTCTATACTCGCCTAATTTACTCTACCTCACTAACAATATTTCCAACTAACAACAATTCAAAAATAATAAATCATCAACCAAAAATTAAATCCAACCTAATATTCTCTACCCTAGCCATCCTAAGTACTATATCCTTACCCCTCTCCCCTCAACTCATCATCTAGAAGTTTAGGATATACTAGTCCGCGAGCCTTCAAAGCCCTAAGAAAACAGCCAAGTTTAACTTCTGATAAGGACTGTAAGACTATATCCTACATCTATTGAATGCAAATCAATTGCTTTAATTAAGCTAAGACCTTAACTAGACTGGTAGGAATTAAACCTACGAAAATTTAGTTAACAGCTAAATACCCTATTACTGGCTTCAATCTACTTCTACCGCCAAAAAAAAAAAGGTGGCGGTAGAAGTCTTAGTAGAGATTTCTCTACACCTTCGAATTTGCAATTCGACATGAATATCACCTTAAGACCCTTTGGTAAAAAGAGGATTTAAACCTCTGTGTTTAGATTTACAGTCTAATGCTTACTCAGCCATTTTACCTATGTTCATTAATCGTTGACTATTCTCAACTAACCATAAAGATATTGGAACCCTATACTTACTATTTGGAGCTTGAGCAGGAATAGTAGGAACTGCACTAAGTATTTTAATTCGAGCAGAATTAGGACAGCCAGGCGCACTACTAGGAGATGACCAAATTTATAATGTTATTGTTACCGCCCATGCATTTGTTATAATCTTTTTTATAGTAATGCCAATAATAATTGGAGGTTTCGGAAACTGACTTGTACCACTAATAATTGGAGCCCCAGATATAGCATTCCCACGAATAAATAATATAAGTTTTTGACTACTTCCCCCATCATTTCTTCTCCTATTAGCATCATCAATAGTAGAAGCTGGGGCAGGAACAGGATGAACAGTCTACCCACCTCTAGCCGGAAATTTAGCCCATGCAGGAGCATCTGTAGATTTAACAATTTTTTCTCTACATTTAGCCGGTGTCTCATCTATTTTAGGTGCAATCAACTTTATTACAACAATTATTAATATAAAACCCCCAGCTATAACTCAGTATCAAACCCCACTATTTGTCTGATCCGTATTAATTACAGCTGTATTACTTTTATTATCACTGCCGGTATTAGCTGCAGGAATTACTATACTATTAACAGACCGAAATCTTAATACAACTTTCTTTGACCCTGCCGGAGGAGGGGACCCAATCCTTTATCAACACCTATTCTGATTTTTTGGTCACCCAGAAGTCTACATCCTTATCCTTCCAGGATTTGGAATCATCTCTCATGTAGTTACTTACTACTCTGGAAAAAAAGAACCTTTTGGCTATATAGGAATAGTATGAGCAATAATATCAATTGGTTTCTTAGGCTTTATTGTATGAGCCCATCATATATTTACAGTAGGTTTAGATGTAGATACACGAGCTTACTTCACATCAGCTACTATAATTATCGCAATTCCTACCGGCGTAAAAGTATTTAGCTGACTTGCAACCTTACACGGAGGAAATATTAAATGATCTCCAGCTATACTATGAGCTTTAGGCTTTATTTTCCTATTCACAGTCGGTGGATTAACCGGAATTGTATTATCAAACTCATCACTTGACATTGTACTACATGATACCTACTATGTAGTAGCCCATTTCCACTATGTCCTATCTATAGGAGCAGTATTTGCTATTATGGCAGGATTCGTTCACTGATTCCCACTATTTTCAGGTTACACTTTAGATGACACATGAGCAAAAGCCCACTTTGCCATCATATTCGTAGGAGTTAACATAACATTTTTCCCTCAACATTTTCTAGGCCTTTCAGGTATACCTCGACGTTACTCAGATTATCCAGATGCCTATACTACATGAAATACTGTATCTTCTATAGGATCTTTCATTTCATTAACAGCTGTACTTGTAATAATTTTTATAATCTGAGAAGCCTTTGCTTCAAAACGAGAAGTTTCATCAGTATCATATGCCTCAACAAATTTAGAATGACTTCACGGCTGTCCTCCACCTTATCACACATTCGAAGAACCAACTTATGTAAAAGTAAAATAAGAAAGGAAGGAATCGAACCCCCTAAAACTGGTTTCAAGCCAATCTCATATCCTATATGTCTTTCTCAATAAGATATTAGTAAAACAATTACATAACTTTGTCAAAGTTAAGTTATAGACCAAAAATCTATATATCTTACATGGCTTATCCATTCCAACTAGGCTTACAAGACGCCACATCCCCTATCATAGAAGAATTAATAAACTTTCATGACCACACATTAATAATTGTTTTTTTAATTAGCTCCCTAGTCCTTTATATTATTTCACTTATATTGACAACAAAACTAACACATACAAGTACAATAGATGCACAAGAAGTTGAAACCATCTGAACCATTCTACCAGCTGTTATCCTTATCATAATTGCCCTACCTTCCCTTCGCATTCTATATATAATAGACGAAATTAACAACCCCGTTCTTACCGTTAAAACTATAGGCCACCAATGATACTGAAGCTATGAGTATACTGACTATGAAGACCTATGCTTCGACTCATACATAATTCCAACAACTGACTTAAAACCAGGTGAGCTTCGACTACTAGAAGTTGACAATCGAGTTGTTCTACCAATGGAACTTCCAATTCGTATATTAATCTCATCCGAAGACGTACTTCACTCATGGGCTGTCCCATCATTAGGACTAAAAACCGACGCCATCCCAGGTCGACTAAACCAAGCAACAGTAACATCAAACCGACCAGGATTATTCTACGGCCAATGCTCTGAAATTTGCGGCTCTAACCATAGCTTTATACCTATCGTCCTTGAAATAGTCCCACTAAAGTACTTCGAAAACTGATCAGCTTCAATAATTTAAATTCACTATGAAGCTAAGAGCGTTAACCTTTTAAGTTAAAGTTAGAGACTTTAAAATCTCCATAGTGATATGCCACAACTAGATACATCCACATGATTTACTACAATTGTCTCATCATTAATTACCCTATTCGTCTTATTTCAACTAAAAATCTCCTCCCAAACCTTTCCACTTCCACCATCACCAAAATCATTAACAACCATAAAAGTAAAAAACCCTTGAGAACTAAAATGAACGAAAATCTATTTGCCTCATTCATTACCCCAACAATAATAGGTCTACCAATTGTTGTTACTATTATTATATTTCCATCTATCTTATTTCCATCCTCAAAACGCCTAATTAACAACCGACTCTACTCCTTCCAACACTGACTAATCAAACTTATTATCAAACAAATAATACTAATTCACACCCCAAAAGGACGAACATGAGCACTAATAATTGTCTCTCTCATTATATTTATTGGATCCACAAACCTTTTAGGACTGTTACCTCATACATTCACACCTACCACCCAACTATCAATAAACCTAAGCATGGCAATTCCACTATGAGCTGGAGCCGTAATTATGGGCTTCCGACATAAACTAAAAAGCTCACTCGCCCACTTCCTCCCTCAAGGCACTCCTATTACACTAATTCCAATGCTTATTATTATTGAAACAATTAGCCTATTTATTCAACCCATAGCACTAGCAGTTCGACTTACAGCTAACATCACTGCAGGTCACCTGTTAATACACCTAATTGGAGGAGCCACTCTAGTACTAATAAATATTAGCCCCCCAACAGCTACAATTACATTTATTATCCTTCTACTGCTTACAGTACTAGAATTTGCAGTAGCATTAATTCAAGCCTATGTATTTACCCTCCTAGTAAGCCTATATTTACATGATAATACATAATGACCCACCAAACCCATGCTTATCACATAGTTAATCCAAGCCCATGGCCATTGACAGGAGCCTTCTCAGCCCTCCTACTAACATCAGGCTTAGTAATATGATTTCACTTCCACTCAACTACACTTCTTACCCTTGGTCTACTAACTAACATCCTCACAATATATCAATGATGACGAGACGTAATCCGTGAAGGAACCTACCAAGGTCACCACACTCCTATTGTACAAAAAGGACTCCGTTATGGAATAATTTTATTTATCGTTTCCGAAGTATTTTTCTTTGCCGGATTCTTCTGAGCATTCTATCACTCTAGCCTTGTACCAACACATGACCTCGGAGGCTGCTGACCTCCAACAGGAATCTTCCCACTTAACCCACTAGAAGTCCCACTCCTCAATACATCAGTCCTATTAGCATCAGGTGTATCAATTACATGAGCCCACCATAGCCTAATAGAAGGAAAACGCAACCACATAAATCAAGCCCTACTAATTACTATCATATTAGGACTTTATTTCACCGTCCTCCAAGCCTCAGAATATTTCGAAACATCCTTCTCCATTTCGGATGGGATTTATGGATCCACATTCTTTATAGCAACAGGTTTCCATGGACTTCACGTAATCATTGGATCTACCTTCCTAATTATCTGCCTTCTTCGACAACTAAAATTTCACTTTACATCAAAACATCACTTCGGATTTGAAGCCGCAGCATGATACTGACATTTTGTAGATGTAGTTTGGCTTTTCCTATATGTTTCTATCTATTGATGAGGCTCTTACTCTCTTAGTATAAATAATATAACTGACTTCCAATCAGTAGATTCTGAAAATACTCAGAAGAGAGTAATTAACTTATTTATTGTTATTTTCATCAATACCATACTATCCCTCGCATTAATCTCAATCGCATTTTGACTGCCTCAAATAAACCTCTATTCAGAAAAAGCAAATCCATATGAATGCGGTTTTGATCCAACGAGCTCTGCACGCCTACCATTCTCTATAAAATTCTTTCTAGTAGCTATTACATTCTTACTGTTCGACCTAGAAATTGCCTTACTACTACCACTACCATGAGCAATTCAAACAATCAACATTCCCACTATAATAACAATAGCCTTCATTCTAGTTACAATCCTATCACTAGGCCTAATATATGAGTGAATACAAAAAGGGTTAGAATGAACAGAATAAATGGTAATTAGTTTAAGAAAAAAAAATTAATGATTTCGACTCATTAGATTATGATAACATTCATAATTACCAATATGACATCTGCCTTCTTTAACCTAACCCTAGCCTTCACACTATCACTTTTAGGAACCCTCATATTTCGCTCCCACCTAATATCAACCCTCCTATGTCTAGAAGGCATAATACTATCTCTGTTCATTATAACTTCAATAACTACCCTAAATTCTAACTCTATAGGCTCAATACCTATTCCCATTACAATTCTAGTTTTTGCAGCATGCGAGGCAGCTGTAGGATTAGCCTTACTAGTAAAAGTATCAAATACATACGGTACAGACTACGTCCAAAACCTTAACCTTCTACAATGCTAAAAATTATTTTCCCCTCATTAATATTATTGCCTCTAGTATGACTATCAACCCCCAAGAAAACATGGGTAAACGTAACCTCATACAGCTTTTTAATCAGCTTAATTAGCCTCTCACTACTATGACAAACTGACGAAAATTACAAAAACTTCTCGAACATTTTCTCCTCTGACCCACTATCAACCCCACTAATCATTTTAACAACCTGACTTCTTCCATTAATACTAATAGCTAGTCAAAATCACCTAAAAAAAGAAAACCTCCAACTCCAAAAACTCTACATTTCTTTACTAGTAAGCTTACAAATTCTTCTAACCATAACCTTTTCCGCAACAGAACTAATTATATTTTATATCCTATTTGAAGCAACCCTAATCCCAACACTTATTATTATTACTCGATGAGGAAACCAAACTGAGCGATTAAACGCAGGAATTTATTTCTTATTCTATACACTAATTGGCTCCATCCCACTATTAATTGCCCTAATCTTCATCCAGAATTATATCGGAACACTAAACTTCACAATCTTAATATTAACAACACACACCATAGACATTTCCTGATCTAACAACTTATTATGACTAGCATGCATAATAGCATTTATAATTAAAATACCATTATATGGAGTTCACCTATGACTTCCAAAAGCCCATGTTGAAGCTCCAATTGCTGGGTCAATGATTCTAGCAGCTATTCTCTTAAAACTGGGTAGTTACGGAATAATACGAATTTCAATCATTTTAGATCCCCTAACAAAATATATAGCTTATCCCTTCATTCTCCTATCACTATGAGGAATAATTATAACAAGCTCAATCTGCTTACGCCAAACAGATCTAAAATCACTAATCGCTTACTCCTCAGTAAGCCATATAGCTCTAGTCATTGCATCTATCATGATTCAAACCCCATGAAGCTTCATAGGAGCAACAATACTTATAATTGCTCACGGACTTACATCATCACTCCTATTCTGCCTGGCAAATTCTAACTACGAACGTATTCACAGCCGTACTATAATTATAGCCCGTGGACTTCAAATAATCTTTCCACTTATAGCTGCATGCTGATTAATAGCAAGCCTAGCTAATCTAGCTCTACCACCATCAATCAATCTTATTGGTGAACTATATATTACTATTTCATTATTTTCCTGATCTAACTTCTCAATCATTCTCATAGGAGCAAACATTATTATTACAGGTATATACTCAATATATATAATTATCACAACCCAACGTGGCAAATTTACAAGCCATATAATTAACCTTCAACCCTCCCACACTCGAGAGTCAACACTTATAATTCTACATTTAATTCCACTTATCCTTCTAACCATTAATCCAAAACTCATTACAGGCCTAACAATATGTGAATATAGTTTACAAAAAACATTAGACTGTGAATCTAACAACAGGATTTTAACCTCCTTATTCACCAAGAAAGTATGCAAGAACTGCTAATTCATGCCCCCATGTATAATAACATGGCTTTCTTACTTTTATAGGATAATAGTAATCCATTGGTCTTAGGAACCAAAAACCTTGGTGCAAATCCAAATAAAAGTAATCAATATTTTTACATCTTCAATCCTTCTAATCTTTATTATCCTGTTATCCCCAATCTTAATCTCAATGTCAAATTTAATTAAACACATTAACTTTCCTCTATATACCACAATATCAATTAAATTCTCATTCATTGTAAGCCTAATTCCATTAATATTCTTCCTCTATAACAACATAGAATATATAATTACAACATGACAATGAATTACTATAAATTCAATAAAACTCACAATAAGCTTTAAAATTGACTTCTTCTCAATTTTATTTATATCAGTAGCCCTATTCGTCACATGATCAATCATACAGTTTTCTTCATGATATATACACTCAGACCCACATATCAATCGATTCATTAAATATCTTACATTATTTCTTATCACTATACTAATCCTAACTTCAGCCAACAACATATTCCAACTATTCATCGGCTGGGAAGGAGTAGGAATCATATCCTTCCTACTAATCGGATGGTGATACGGACGAACAGACGCAAACACGGCAGCCCTACAAGCAATTCTATATAATCGCATCGGAGACATCGGATTTATTCTAGCTATAACCTGATTTTCCCTAAACATAAACTCATGAGAACTTCAACAAATCATATTCTCCAATAACAATAATAACCTTATCCCACTCATCGGATTATTAATCGCAGCCACAGGGAAATCTGCACAATTCGGACTTCATCCATGGCTACCATCAGCAATAGAAGGCCCTACACCAGTTTCAGCTCTACTACACTCAAGCACTATAGTAGTGGCAGGAATCTTCCTATTAATTCGATTTCACCCACTCACATCAAATAACAACACCATCTTAACAATTATATTATGCCTTGGAGCCCTTACCACACTATTCACAGCTATCTGTGCTTTAACCCAAAACGATATCAAAAAAATTGTAGCCTTTTCTACATCAAGTCAACTAGGCCTAATAATAGTTACTCTAGGCATAAATCAACCATATATAGCATTCTTACACATCTGTACCCACGCATTTTTTAAAGCCATACTTTTCATATGTTCTGGTTCAATTATTCATAGTCTAGCTGATGAACAAGACATTCGAAAAATAGGCAACATTACAAAAACTATGCCATTTACCTCATCTTGCTTAATTATTGGCAGCTTAGCCCTCACAGGAATACCTTTCCTAACAGGATTCTATTCAAAAGACCTAATCATTGAAGCAATCAACACCTGCAACACCAACGCCTGAGCCCTACTAATTACACTAATTGCCACATCCATAACAGCAATATACAGTATACGAATTATTTATTTTGTAACAATAACAAACCCACGCTTCCCTCCCCTAATTTCTATCAATGAAACCAACCCAGACCTCATCAACCCAATCAAACGTCTAGCATTCGGAAGTATCTTCGCAGGATTCCTCATTTCATACAATATTCCACCAACTAATATTCAAATCCTCACAATACCATGATTTCTAAAAACAACAGCCCTTATAATCTCAGTACTAGGATTTCTTATTGCACTAGAACTAAATAACCTGACTATAAAATTTACCTCAAACAAAAAAAACACTCTTTCATCCTTCTCAACCTCACTAGGCTACTTCCCATCAATTATCCATCGCATTATTCCCATAGAATCACTTAACACAAGCCTAAAAACATCCCTAACCTTACTAGACCTAGTCTGATTAGAAAAATCAATCCCAAAATCTACATCAACCATCCACATAAACATAACTGCTCTTACAACTAGCCAAAAAGGCTTAATTAAACTCTACTTTATATCATTTCTAGTTAGCATAACCCTAATCATTATTCTCCACACTGTTAATCCCGAGTGATCTCAATAATAATAAAAATACCAGCGAACAAAGACCATCCAGCTACTACCATCATTCAAGTCGCACAACTATATATTGCTGCAACTCCAATTCCACCCTCTAACATAATTCCAACATCATCAATTTCATATATCAACCAATCCCCTAAACCATCAAGATTAATTAACTCAATTTCATTATAAAAATCAATTATATAAATTACAAAAGCTTCCAAAAACATCCCTAAAATCAAAAACCCAAGAATTAATCAATTAGATCCTCAAGTCTCAGGATATTCCTCAGTAGCTATAGCTGTAGTATAACCAAAAACAACTAACATCCCCCCTAAATAAATTAAAAAAACTATTAAACCTAAAAATGATCCACCAAAACCTAAAACCATTAGACAACCAATAAACCCACTAACAATTAAACCTAACCCCCCATAAATAGGTGAAGGCTTTAATGCCAACCCAAGACAACCCACTAAAAATAATGAACTTAAAATAAAAATATAATTATTCATTATTTCCACACAGCATTCAACTGTGACCAATGACATGAAAAATCATCGTTGTAATTCAACTACAGAAACACCTAATGACAAACATCCGAAAAACACACCCATTATTCAAAATTATTAACCACTCATTCATTGACCTACCAGCTCCATCCAACATCTCATCATGATGAAACTTCGGCTCCCTTTTAGGAATTTGCCTAATAGTCCAAATTATTACAGGACTATTCCTAGCTATACACTATACATCAGATACAACAACAGCCTTCTCATCAGTAACACACATTTGCCGAGACGTAAATTACGGATGATTAATCCGATATATACACGCAAATGGAGCCTCTATATTCTTTATCTGCTTATTTCTACATGTCGGACGAGGCATGTATTATGGATCCTATACATTTATAGAAACATGAAACATTGGAGTTCTACTACTATTCGCAGTAATAGCCACAGCATTTATAGGCTATGTACTCCCATGAGGACAAATATCATTTTGAGGAGCAACAGTAATTACAAACCTTTTATCAGCTATTCCTTACATCGGAACAACCCTTGTCGAATGAATCTGAGGTGGATTCTCAGTCGACAAAGCCACTTTAACCCGATTCTTCGCCTTCCACTTTATTCTACCATTCATTATTGCAGCCATAGTAATTGTACATCTTCTATTTCTCCACGAAACAGGATCAAACAACCCAACAGGCTTAAACTCAGACGCAGACAAAATCCCATTCCACCCCTATTACACAATTAAAGACATTTTAGGAGTCATCATCATATTTCTATTTCTCATGACTTTAGTACTATTCTTTCCAGACATATTAGGAGATCCAGACAACTACATACCAGCCAATCCACTCAACACCCCACCTCACATTAAACCAGAATGATATTTCCTATTTGCATATGCCATCCTACGTTCCATTCCTAACAAACTAGGAGGAGTTCTAGCACTAATTTTATCCATTTTAATCCTAGCATTCCTACCCTTTCTCCACACCTCAAAACAACGAAGCCTAATATTCCGCCCAATCACCCAAATCCTATACTGAATCCTAGTAGCTAACCTATTAATTTTAACTTGAATTGGAGGCCAACCAGTAGAACATCCATTTATTATCATTGGTCAACTAGCCTCCATCTCCTACTTCACCATCATCCTAATTCTCATACCAATCTCAGGAATTATCGAAGATAAAATACTAAAATTATATCCATGTCTTGATAGTATAAATATTACTCTGGTCTTGTAAACCTGAAATGAAGAATTAATCTTCTCAAGACATCAAGAAGAAGGAACCTATTCCCCACCATCAACACCCAAAGCTGATATTCTAATTAAACTACTTCTTGAGTACATAAAATTACATAGTACAATAGAACAATATATGTATATTGTACATTAAATTATTTTCCCCTAGCATATAAGCAAGTAAATTATATCAATGATTTTCAACACAACACTAAAAATCAATACAAAATTTACCACAACATGAATATTATCTATTACATTAAATCAATGCTCTTAAGACATATATATATTATAGGACATACCCCATTAAGTCATAAACTCTTCTTTTCCATATGACTATCCCCTTCCCCATTTGGTCTATTAATCTACCATCCTCCGTGAAACCAACAACCCGCCCACCAATGCCCCTCTTCTCGCTCCGGGCCCATTAAACTTGGGGGTAGCTAATGTGAAACTTTATCAGACATCTGGTTCTTACTTCAGGGCCATCAAATGCGTTATCGCCCATACGTTCCCCTTAAATAAGACATCTCGATGGTATCGGGTCTAATCAGCCCATGACCAACATAACTGTGGTGTCATGCATTTGGTATTTTTTTATTTTAGGTTACTTTCATCAACATAGCCGTCAAGGCTTGAAAGGACAGCACATAGTCTAGACGCACCTACGGTCAAGAATCATTAGTCCACATAACCAAATCACCCAAAGGCTAATTATTAATGCTTGTTAGACATAACAACTAATTAATACTTAAACTTAACTTTCCAAACCCCCCTTCCCCCAACTCTCAATGCCAAACCCCAAAAACATCAAGAACTCACACATGTAATTTTTACTACTACTAAACCCTTGTTACCTTAATCTATTCTAGTGGTTCACAAAATTTAACTTATATTTTAGTACTTGTAAAAATTTTATCTCATTCCGCCCCGCTAACCAAAACTCTAATTACACTTTATTTCACAATGGACCTTCGTAA